ATGGGACTAGATTAAATCATCTAGTAATTTATAATTTGAAAATTTATTATTTTTTTAAGTTCTCCATAATTTAAGATTAAGATACTTATTAGGTTAGGTCTTAGGCCTCACACCAATTGCGAAATATTTCGTTTGTTGAAACGTTTCTTAGTAAGGGGTTTCCCTTGTACTAAGGGTACGAAAGGAATGGGAAGGAAGAAAGCGATCGGATCCGTGAATTCCTCATCCTCAAATAAGCCCTTCCCGGGGTATTGTCTCATAAGTAATTGTTAGGATTAAAGTGTTGATATAATTAGAAGAAGCAAACGGCAAGTCCAAGTTAATAAAATAAACTAAGACTAAGAAAGAAGCGCATAACGTACGTTTTCACATTTCTAATTTTAGGATTAAATTAAACAAAAGGATTTGCAAATAAAAGTGCTAATGCCACGACCAGTCCGTAAATTGTTAAAGCTTCCATAAAAGCTAGACTAAGCAATAAAGTACCTCGTATTTTACCTTCCGCTTCTGGTTGTCTCGCAATACCTTCTACAGCTTGACCCGCAGCAGTACCTTGGCCAACTCCAGGTCCAATGGAAGCAAGCCCTACGGCCAATCCAGCAGCAATAACGGAAGCGGCAGAAATCAGTGGATTCATAGTAAGTTCCTCGTACAAAAAAATAAATGGTTAATGATACAATCAACCAATGCATTATTACTTATTTTATCACTACGATCTATCGGGTCAAAGTAATTAAAAACTCTGAATTGAAATTATAATATTAGTTAATCGTCAGAATGACTTCAATATCTCTTTTTTTTTTTTTTTTTAGTTTCTACCCATGATCAAATCTTTGTAAACTCATATGCATATAGTTCTACTTAATTGCATTTCTTAGTTTCGAACCATTCTTTCATTCAATTCTTCGTTCTTTACTTACTTTCTATATCCGTACGTTCATCTGTTTTTTCATTCAATCTACAATTACAATTACAGACGAAAAAGAAAGACTTATATTGTATTGTAATCCATCTAAACGAAATGCAGTGTGGTTAAAAAAATAAAATAAAAGAATCAACATTCAATATAGTAATAATAAATAGTATTATAGTAATAATATAAATATATAAATAGATATTAATAATATACTGGAAAAGAAATTAGGAATAAATAAAATATAAAAATATATAATATATAGTCCATAGGAATAATCCCTATATAACTAGTAAATATCTAATATCACATATACATTTGTTTCTTCCATAATGTAAACCACCTGCATTTTATTTTTATATTGAATTGGATTTTAGAATCATTCTTCGAAACATATGTAAGGGTTAGACTTATAGACATTACATATATCTAGTTTGACTTGACCCCCTAACCCATATTTTTCCAATTCCGTAATATCGTCTGTCTTCCCTCCTACGAGATTAGGTCATCCATACATATATAGATACAAATATCTATGTATTATGTTGCCCAACCAAGTGCGTATTTGGAATCATGCATGACTTCGGGTAAGTGAAAAAAGACTATTAAAAAAACTAATCAATGATGACCCTCCATGGATTCACCTATATAAGCCGCGGCTAAAGTTGCAAAAATGAGAGCTTGAATACCGCTTGTAAATAATCCAAGAAACATAACGGGGATAGGAACTACTGAAGGTACTAAAGAAACAAGAACAACAACTACTAATTCATCAGCCAATATATTCCCGAAAAGTCGAAAACTAAGAGATAAAGGTTTTGTAAAATCTTCTAGGATGTTAATTGGTAAAAGTATTGGAGTTGGTTGGATGTATTTCCCAAAATATCCCAATCCTTTTTTGCTAAGACCCGCATAAAAATATGCCACTGACGTGAGTAAAGCTAAAGCAACAGTAGTATTTATATCATTCGTGGGCGCAGCTAACTCCCCATGAGGTAACTGTATAATTTTCCAAGGTAAAAGAGCACCTGACCAGTTAGAAACAAAAATAAATAGGAACATAGTTCCAATAAAGGGAACCCAAGGGCCATATTCTTCTCCAATCTGAGTTTTACTCAAGTCTCGAATAAATTCAAGGACATATTCGAAGAAATTCTGTCCGTCGGTCGGAATTGTTTGTGGATTCCGAACTGCTATGATGACTGAACCTAATAAGATAGCAATTACGACCCAAGAAGTGATAAGTACTTGGGCATGGATTTGTAAACCTCCTATTTGCCAATATAAATGTTGGCCTACTTCTACACCCGATATATCGTATAACCCATTGAGTATTTTAATGGAACATGGTATAGCATTCATATTGTCCTCTGATATAAATCGAACTTAAAAAATTATTTTGATTCAACCATCTCTTTCTCAACTCACCAACATTAATCATCTTTTAATACAAATTGAATTTAGGATACCGATAAATTTAAATTTTAGGATACTAAAAAATCACATAACATAATATAAATATCCCCATTTTTATCTCTATCTTTTTTTGAAGTTCAAGAATAGTAACCGATCCAATAAATCGATCGAGTTCCCAAACAATTAATTAATTTTATTATTCTTAATCATAATCAACGATTTCTTATATAGCTATAACGACCCTCGCAAATTGCGAATACTAATTTGTTAAGAATGAATCGAATTGAAGCTATAGCATCATCGTTAGCTGGAATCGAAATATCTGCGAGATCCGGGTCACAATTTGTATCAATTAAACAAATAGTAGGAATCCCTAAAATGACACATTCTCGAAGAGCTGTATATTCTTCTTGCTGATCAACGATGATTACAATATCGGGTAACCCCGTCATATATTTGATCCCACCCAAATATGTTTGCAAGGTAGATAATTTTCTCTTCAACATTGCTGCATCTCTTTTGGAAAGATGGTTGAGTTTCCCCATCTTTTGTTCTGCTCTTAAGTCCCTGAACTTATTAAGTCTCGTTTCCGTAGTGGACCAGTTCGTTAACATACCACCGAGCCACTTTTTATTAACATAATGACACCGAGCCCCTATTGCAGCTGATGCTACTAAATCCGCTACTTTCTTTTTGGTACCAACGATTAAAAAGGTTTTTCCACTACTTGCTGCATTAAAAACTAAATCACAGGCTTCTGATAAAAAACGAGCAGTTCTCGTAAGATTTATAATATGAATACCTTTACGCTTTGCAGAGATGTAAGGGGCCATTCTAGGATTCCATTTTCGAGTACCATGACCAAAGTGCACTCCCGCTTCCATCATTTCTCCTAAATTGATGTTCCAATATCTTTTTATCATTTTTCCCCGCATTTCCCCACACTTCCTCTTTAAAAAAAAAAAAAAAGCGACAAGATACCCTGAAATAAATAATTGTTCCGACGGAACCTTCTACCGTGGATTGACCCTTGATATATAGCCCAAACCCTTAATTTCTTTTAATTACTTATTTTTTTATTACTAAATTAATATAAATAATTGGACCAACCTAACCAAATAAAATAGTTAAAGTAAAAAGAATGAATCTCTTCTTAGGAAAATCGCGTAAATGGTTGTTGTGATGTCCCATAAAAATTGTTTGGAGCACATAATTCTCTATGGTATAACAAAATATCTCCCATTTCCAACTCGAATAAATTTTTCCTTTTGATTTCCAAATAAATATTTTTGTTTTCCCTTGAATGGTGTACTAATTTTTTGAATCCAGTACCAACAGGAATAAGCCCCCCCAGAACAACGTTCTCTTTCAGTCCTTTCAACCAATCAATACGAGCTCGTAAAGCGGCTTTTGCTAAAACTCGAGCGGTTTCTTGAAAACTCGCTTCGGATATGAAACTTTGAGTACTCAGGGATGTTCTCGTTATTCCCAATAAGATTGCCCGATAATTGATCGCTTCGTCTAAAGCACGTCCCGCTCGTTCCGCTCGCAACAATCCGATTAATTCTCCGGGTGAAAAAACATTAGACATTCCATCTTCTGAAACCAACACTTTTGATGTTATTTGACGTACAATGATCTCTATATGTCTATTATGGATCTGTACTCCCTGAGATCGATAAACCTTTTGAATTTTATTAACCAAAGAGATACGACTCTGGGCTATAGTTAGCTCAGCTCCAATCAAGAATCCCCAGGGGATTCCAAGAATTCTTGGTATACGTTCGTTCCAACTTTCGACTCTCTTTTCGAGGTTCATCGATATTGAATCAATTGAACGCACTTCTAAGACCTGTTCCACTTTTGGAAGACCCTGCGTTATGTCACCAGATCTTGATTTTTCATATATAAATGTAACTAGTGTCTTTCCTTCATAAAGGATTTCTCCATAATGACCATGAACTGTTGCTCCTGGGGTAACCAAATAAGGCTTAGCCGATCTTATAACTAAGGAGTCAACATGGTCAATTAAAATTTGACCGGATTTTTTTATGTGTGGCCCATATTTGAATAAACATGCATTTTCACAAATAAATTGCCCAAGGCAAATTATTGTGGATGTCTCTTCACCAGAATCGTGATGAAGAAAACAACAATTTAAATGGAATGGATTCAAAATTATATTACTGCATGAATTGGGATTATAAATTCTTCTATTTTCATCCATTAAACAATATTTAAATACTTGAAGTACTTTAAAAGTCTGCTTAAAATTGTTAAGTAGTAAATATTTCTTTAACGAGATTTGATTATGAGTTAATAAATGGTAAGATGAATAAAAATTCGTTATTTTAGGTACAATAGTACCTAAGGGACCCAACAAATACCTAATTGGGATTAGGGGATCCAATATCGCATTGTTATATTTCGAACCCTTGAATGGACTAATTCGAAAACAGTTGGATGATGACAAAATTATAAAAGATTGGGATTCCTTATGTTGATTCAACAACGTACCAATAGTTCCTTGCTGTTGGGTAAGTAATTGAAACTTTGCCTTGGAATGAAAGGGATTGATATTGGCGCGATCTAGCCCCTTATTGGGAATCAATCCCGAATCTGTTATATTATATCTTTTTCCGCTATATGAAAGAGTGGACTTGACTTTGAC